TACATCCCTTTTTAATTCAATTAGTTACAACAGTCTAATTGTAAAGAATCCTTGTATTGTTTTCCACATGCCTATTTGATTTATTTCCCATAAAATGACATGATTTATCTTGATATGACATGTCTTGTTTTTGGTCTCATATCATATAAATTTTTTATATATTTATCTATCTGAAAAAACCTGTCGTAAACTCAAAAAAAGAAAATACTTTTCGTGAATGCTCAGTTCCGTAGGTAAGGGTATACTATTATTTTTATAAAATAATATCTTATCTAGCGGATCTTTGTCCATTTTTTTTTTTAGCTTATGCATTTGGTTTACAAATCCAAGCGATTCTTGACTATCTATATATACAGCTGCTCATAGATTAGATATGTATTACCTTTATTTTTTACATTAAATAAATTAAGAAGGAGCGTTTTCAATGCAAGATCTAAAAACATATCTTTCCGTAGCACCGGTACTAAGTACTCTATGGTTTGCGTCTTTAGCCGGTCTATTAATAGAAATCAATCGGTTTTTCCCAGATGCGTTGACATTCCCCTTTTTTTCATTCTAGTTATTAACATGGAAAAGGGGTAATGAGGATTAGAGAAAGAATCCTTTTTCTGTGACTAATACCCCCCTGTATTTTCATTCGAGTCTGAGCTCTAGTTTTGTTGAAGTTGAATCTACTTTATCTTCTTTATTGCCATTGCCCTATTTAAATTAATATATTAGGGCAATGGCAATAAAGAAGATAAAAAAAGGGGGGGGGGAATATCAAAAACAAGGTGGGTTTACCCTAAAAGTATTATACACGATACTTCAAAAAAATAACTAAAAAAAAATACTGTACGTATAAATTTAGTTCGAGACTTTTTGAATACGCTTAATATATAGACTATTATTACTCTATTGATTGCAACGAATTCTATCTATATTTTTTCTTTTTCTTTCTGCTTCCCTTCGGGTCAAAAAAAAAAAGAAAAAATGGTTTGAATCCAAAATCCAAAAAATAAAAAGGAGGTTCATGGCTAAGGGGAAAGATGTCCGAGTTAAAGTTATTTTGGAATGTAATAGTTGTGTTCGAAAGAGTGTTAAAAAGAGTTTTACTAAGGAATCAAGGGGCATTTCCAGATATATTACTCAAAAGAATCGACACAATACACCTAGTCGGTTAGAATTTAGAAAATTCTGCCCCTATTGTTACAAACATACAATTCATGGAGAGATAAAGAAATAACATAGATCGAACCGAACGTCTGGCTATCATCCTTTGAATTTAATGAAGGGTCCAAAACAAAATGATTTTCATTTATATATTATTTACTATACTATTGACTATTACTATATACTATATTTATTTTTATTTATTAAATTTTAATTTAATATTATTATATATAATTAATATTTAAATATAAAAAAAAAATAAAAGAGAAATAAACAAACCAAATCCTATATTCGCCTGGACCTAAAAAAATTATATATATAATTAATATAATTAAGTAGGATTTTCGGTATAAGGCAGAAATTAAATAAACTATGGATAAATCCAAGCGACCCTTTATTAAATCCAAGCGATCTTTTCGTAGGCGTTTGCCCCCGATCCAACCGGGGGATCGAATTGATTATAGAAACATGAGTTTAATTAGTCGATTTATTAGTGAACAAGGAAAAATATTATCTAGGCGAGTAAATAGATTAACCTTAAAACAACAACGATTAATTACGATTGCTATAAAACAAGCTCGTATTTTATCGTTGTTACCTTTTCTTAATAATGAGAAACAATTTGAAAGAAATGAATCGACTACTAAAACTTATAGTTTTAGAACCAAAAAGAAATAAAAAATGAAAAAATAAATAATAATATTAATATACTTTTTCTTTATTTAATTGATAATAATGGAATTGAATCAAAAAAGGAATCTGAACTCAAACATGGATTGCCGCTTTGTTCTAAAAAACCCAAGACTCCCTATTTTTTTGTCTTATCGTAAGATAATAAAAAATCGTAAAAAATCTTTTTGATTTTGAATGGATTTGTTGATTTTTATTTATTTTTCGTTATCGTATTTTAGCAGACTAATTTCTACTCTATACTCCCGGAGAATAAACTCCGGGGAATTTAATTTAAATCATTTCGGAGTATTCTTTCGAATCTTATTTTTTTATGATCTCATTTGAAATCATATAAAGACAAGTCCTATTTAATATAGCTATTTGTGCAAGTACTTTACGATTAAGAAGCAACTGTCTCTTGTATAGATCATTTATAAATTGACTATAATTATAGTATACCCACTTTTCGCGAATTGCTGCGTTTATCCGAGTGATCCATAAACGACGAAAATCTCTCTTTTGCCTATCTCTATCCCTATGAGACGAAACTAAAGCTCTTATTTTCTGTTGAGCAATGGTTCGAGTAAGTCGTGAATGAGCCCCTCGAAAGGTTGATGCAACTAAACGCATTTTTGTTCTACGTCTCCGAGCTATATATCCTCGTCTAACTCTAGTCATTGAATAAATGAAACTTTGATGAATAACTAATTGATTTTATTTCGTTAAGTTATTCTTTTCTCCCCTGCTGGTCTATTAATAACAAAACGGATTTTTCCAATGTATAAAAAAAATCCCAATGGCTTTGGCTGCTATAACCTTCCCGACCACGATTTTTCTTTCTTTTTTTTTTTCGGCATTTCGTCTTGAAACAAGATAAAAAACTAAGAAATTTTACTTTAAATGGAAATTTGAAATTCAATTTAAATATAGATAAATAAAAAAGAAATAGTGGGTTCCTTCGTTTCTATGGTTCCTTCTTAAACGGTGAGGTCCTCTCTATACACCGGAGCCCCTTACTTCATTTATGTATATTGATAACTTGTACAGTTCAAACTTTTTTGGCTCTACCCATGAATTATCTAGTAATAGATCTTTCACAATTAGATCCACCTATACAGTAACGGCATTTCATTTTGAAGGTTAGTTGGATAGCTGACCCTATTAGTCCGTTCTTGCAAATAAATAGAGCATAATTTATTTCTCTTAAATAATAAATTCCCTGCTAAATGGATAACGTTAACGTTACCAATGGGAAATTCTTTTGAATTTACACTAATAGAAACCATAAATTTCATACACAATAGATGATATAGATTTTTTTTAGAGAGTCACTTGAGTTTTTTCATTTTATTCTATGTCATCCGTACGGATCATTGATACTGTAAAAATCTTTTTTTTCATTGACTTTTGTTCCAGCTCATAATCTGAACGAGTCACACATACACCCTAGTACATGTTCCTCGGCGCTGAGGGCATCCCCGAAGAGCGGGGGATTTCGTGACATTTCTGATTGGCTGTCTTGTGTTTCTAATAAGTTGTTTAATAGTTGGCATGCTGAATTATATACATAATGAACTGGTTTAGATCAATCCTAACCGAATGCATTTTTAGTTATATAGAATCTTAAGATAAACTTAGTGACAAGATAAAATTTAAAACAAAAATGTTGAACTTTTTTATTTGTTTTATTCGACCGCTACAAGATCAACAATTCCATGAGCTTGGGCTTCTGTTGCTGACATAAACACATCCCTTTCCATATCTTCGGATACAACCCATACGGGTTTGCCCGTTCTTTGTACATAAACTCTTGTGAGGGTTTCGCGCAATTTCAATAGTTCTTCCGCTTCCAAGACAAATTCTCCCGTTTGAGCCTCATAAAAAGAGCTAGCAGGTTGATGAATCATTACCCTGATGGTATACCTTAAAGGGGGTTCTTCTATCTCGCGCGACGAGGCGAAGAGAAAAAGACAGAATAAAATATAGAATTGAACAACCGTACGTGCATTTTTTTCGCATTGCATACGGCTTTATAATGGAATTGACTTTTTCCGTGAAAGAAAAAAAATATCGAGCCGATCCCGATCAGTAAATGATCCAATTACCGCCCTTCTTTTCGTAGGAGTTAAAAAATACTATGATGGCTCCGTTGCTTTATATTTAGTTTGTCTATAATTCAGCAATCCCAAAGTTTCTTTTTGATCCGAAAACTAAGGAAAAAAGACTTTTTTTGTACTCTTTCAAACAATTTTTTTTTAAGAGTCTTTGGGTATGAAAAAAGTTTGTGACGCTGAAACGGGCTCCCAATAAAAAAAATTACGAAGCTTCTTCATCTCATACTACCCCTTCGATACATAATCTAATGTTTTGAAAAAAAAAAATAGAGAAACCAATTTCTCATATCGAATTCAAAGTGCCATGCTATTATTACTTAATTTAAAATATGGTGAAGGCATAGTATTCTTTTTTCTCTCAAATAAAAAACTCATTGGCGCTAAGCGTGAGGGAATGCTAAACGTTTGGTAATTTCTCCTCCAACCAGTATAAAAGATCCCATTGAAGCAGCTAACCCCATACATATTGTATGTACATCTGGTCGCACAAATTGCATAGTATCATAAATAGCTACTCCAGGTATTACCCAGCCGCCAGGAGAATTTATAAACAAATACAAATCTTTGGTATCATCCTCGATACTGAGATATACCATAAGACCAATAAGTTGATTCGAGATCTCGCTATCGACCTCTTGACCTAAAAAAAGTAATCTTTCGCGATAAAGTCGGTTGATTAGGATAAAATTGTATCCCTTAGAAACCGTACATGCACCGTTTTATGCATACGGTTCAAAAAAATTGTGAAAAAAAATCAATGTGTAGATTCGATTCATTTTGTATTTTGGTAGAGGTTTTCAAAATTAAAATTCTAATGTTATAACTAGTTTTCAAGAAATATTATTTTTTGTGCCTTTAAACCAACCCAATTACTCATATATAGTATTATTATATTATAATAAGAATAATTCGACTAAAAAAATAGAATTTACTAAACTTATCGAACTTCCTTTTCAGTGATGTATCAGTTCATCGAGATCCAATCCAAATCACGATGTCATTTTCTTGTTCTTGAATGGGCCTTTTTAATTCTTTTAGGTTTATGCTCTACTCCGGGTAAAGATCTGCCCGATTTCGATTTGCACATATAGGACAAATTTTTCCAATACCGCATGTGTTTTTTTTTCATTCGTCAAATTAAATATTCAACATATTTATTACTTTATTCGAATTCGAATGATTAAGATTGAAATCCCGTTTGTTTATTCTACCGTGTTTATATTTATGTTTATTTTAGTTTAGATTTGAATTTAAAACAAAAACCGTTAGTTAAAAGTCAAAGTAATTAAAATGTATAATACAAGTAGTAATCGTCAATATATTCCCAATTGGCATGGGTTTTTTGATAAACGGAGCCTGGATACTTCATTTTTTTGGTCCAACCGAGCCAACCATAAATTATTCGAATTGCTAATGTTAATCTGAATCCCCCGAAAACTCAAAAAAGCATCTAATTGCCTTTCACGCTCCAAATTTATTATGATTCAATCAAAATTTATTGGGCGAAAGGGAGGATATCTCAATCGGGCGAGAGAACGGGGAAATCCCATATGACCCAATATATCTGACAAGTCGCACTATACGTCAACCCAAGATGCATCTTCCTCTCCAGGACTTCGAAAGGGAACTTTTGGAACACCAATAGGCATTAAATTAAAGAAAAAATGAAGTACTATGGTTCACTTTGATGTGAAAACGTAATAATAGAATTATTGTCTTCATAATATTAACCTTATTATCATATGTTATGCATAGATAATAAAAGTTTAGTTTAAAATGAAGACAGAATAAATAAAGGCGATTTCTTAGGAATATAACCTGCCAATAATTCCCAAATAGCAAATTATTTACTGATACAAGATGATCTCAACTTCCCATTGCGTATTGATACTTATCGGATATAGAATAGATTTGTTTCTCTTTGTTCCTACAAACATAATCGGTCCATTATTACCAACAGAATAGAACAAACCTGAACCCTTGTTCCGAGAGAATCCATTGAACAAAAGGGGGTCCGTTGCATAATCATAGTCTTTTCTAATGCAATAAAGTTACATAGTGTCATTTTTCTTTGATAAAGGGGTATTTCCATGGGTTTGCCTTGGTATCGTGTTCATACTGTCGTATTGAATGATCCCGGTCGGTTGATTTCTGTCCATATAATGCATACAGCTCTGGTTGCCGGTTGGGCTGGTTCGATGGCTCTATATGAATTAGCCGTTTTTGATCCCTCTGATCCTGTTCTTGATCCAATGTGGAGACAGGGTATGTTCGTTATACCTTTCATGACTCGTTTAGGAATAACCAATTCATGGGGCGGTTGGAGTATTACAGGGGGGACTATAACGGATCCGGGTATTTGGAGTTACGAAGGTGTGGCCGGAGCACATATTGTGTTTTCGGGTTTGTGCTTTTTAGCCGCTATTTGGCATTGGGTGTATTGGGATCTAGAAATATTTTCGGATGAACGGACAGGAAAACCCTCTTTGGATTTGCCTAAGATTTTTGGAATTCATTTATTTCTTTCCGGAGTGGCTTGTTTTGGTTTTGGCGCATTTCATGTAACAGGCTTGTATGGTCCCGGAATCTGGGTATCTGACCCTTATGGACTGACTGGAAAAGTACAACCTATAAGTCCAGCATGGGGTGTGGAAGGTTTTGATCCTTTTGTTCCAGGAGGAATAGCCTCTCATCATATTGCAGCAGGCACATTAGGGATATTAGCAGGTCTATTCCATCTTAGTGTCCGTCCGCCCCAACGTCTATACAAAGGATTACGTATGGGCAATATTGAAACCGTTCTTTCTAGTAGTATCGCTGCTGTCTTTTTTGCAGCTTTTGTTGTTGCCGGAACTATGTGGTATGGTTCAGCAACGACTCCGATCGAATTATTTGGCCCCACCCGTTATCAATGGGATCAAGGATACTTTCAGCAAGAAATATACCGAAGAGTAAGTGCTGGGTTAGCTGAAAATAAAAGTTTATCCGAAGCTTGGTCGAAAATTCCTGAGAAATTAGCTTTTTATGATTACATCGGCAATAATCCGGCAAAAGGCGGATTATTTAGAGCAGGCTCGATGGACAATGGCGATGGAATAGCTGTTGGATGGTTAGGACACCCCATTTTTAGAGATAAAGACGGACGTGAACTTTTTGTACGCCGTATGCCTACCTTTTTTGAAACATTTCCTGTTGTTTTGATAGATGGGGACGGAATTGTTAGGGCTGATGTTCCTTTTAGAAGAGCAGAATCTAAGTATAGTGTTGAACAAGTAGGTGTAACTGTTGAGTTTTATGGTGGTGAACTCAACGGAGTCAGTTATAGCGATCCCGCCACTGTAAAAAAATATGCTAGACGTACTCAATTGGGTGAAATTTTCGAATTAGACCGTGCTACTTTAAAATCTGATGGTGTTTTTCGTAGTAGTCCAAGGGGTTGGTTTACTTTTGGACATGCTTCCTTTGCCCTACTCTTCTTCTTTGGACACATTTGGCATGGGTCTAGAACCTTGTTCAGAGATGTTTTTGCTGGTATTGACCCCGATTTGGATGCTCAAGTAGA